ATGCCAGATAGCTGCCAAAAAGCATAAGCCAGAAAACACAATATGTGCTCCCGCTACCCCTTCATAACTCCAAATACCTGGATTCGTTACAGTCCCCCCTGTGATACTCCAACCGCCCCATGAATTGGTTATTCCTAAACGAGTCATGAAGGGTATAACGAACATACCCTGTCTCCACATTGGATCAAGAACAGGATCAGAAGGATCAAAAACTGCTAATTCATACAGAGCCATCGAACCGGCCCAACCAGCAACCAGAGCTGTATGCATTATATGAACAGAAAGCAACCGACCGGGATCATTCAATACAACGGTATGAACACGATACCAAGGCAAACCCATGGAAATACCCCTTATATATATCAAAGATAAATGGACACTACATAACTTTATTGCATTGGAAAAGACTATAATATGACTATCCTATGGACCACTCTTGTTGAGTCGATTATTTCCGAACAAGGGTTTCTATTCTGTTGGTAATAATGGAACAATTCTGTTCGTAGGAACAAAGAGAAGCAGATTTATTCTATACTCGATAAGTACCAATACGCAATGGGGGAGTTGATCCCATTCTCTATGAGCGAATGAGTCCATACATACTTATTTATCATTAGAAAGACCTATTCCTAATAATTTGAGTTTATTCATTCTGTCTTTCTTTATGAATTTTTAGAATCTATGGATAAAATAAATACGAAAAAAACCAATATGAATATTATAAAGACAATAAAAAAATTGTTACGTTTCCACCTCAAAGTGAAATATAGTATTTAATTCTTTTTTTCATTTAATGCCTATTGGTATTCCAAAAGTTAAAATAAAGAGGCGTGGAATTCGACGTCGACTTTGGACTGACATATAGTGCGACTTGTCAGATATATTGGGTCATATGGTATTTCCCCGTTCTCTCCCCCGATCGAGATATCCCCCGTTTCGCCCAAGAAAGATAAATTGAATCATCCAAAATTTGGAGCGTGAAGTGCAATTAGATCCATTTTTAAGGGGATTCATATTACTATTATCAATTAGAATAATTCAATTAGAATAATTTATGGTTGACTTGGTTGGACTAAAAAAATGAAGTATCCAGGCTCTGTTTAGAAAAAACCCAATTGGATTGGTAAGATATCTATGATTGCTATTCATATTTTTCTTTGTAAAGAGATCCTAATTGTCAAGCAAAGTTATCTCAACTCTAATAAATACTTGTATAAAATGAATTGAAAAAAAAAAGAAATACAAAAAAAATGGTAATGGGAGCATTTGTCCTATATGTACAAATCCAAATCGGGCGGATCTTTACCCGGAGTAGAGCATAAACCTAAAAAGATGAAAAAGACCCATTCAGGAACAAGAAAATATCATCGCGGTTTGGATTAAATCTCGATGAAAGAATACATCAATGAGAAGTTAATTCGATAAGTTTAATGACCCTTTCCTATAACTTCGAATTTTATAATGGAAAATCTAAAAAAGGAGTAAAAACTCGTCTTTATTGAAAAATCGAAGAAAAGCCCTTTCGTTAGAAATAAGAAAGAACCTTTCTAGAAAAAAGGAAAGAGGACTGGAATCTATACATTGATTCACAATTTTTTTGAACCGTATGCATCAAAAGGCGCATGTACGGTTCCTAAGGGATACAATTTTACCCTAATCAACCGACTTTATCGAGAAAGATTACTTTTTTTAGGCCAAGGGATTGGTACTGGTCTTGGAAATCAACTTATTTGTCTTCTGATATATCTCAGTATGGAGGATGAGGACAAAGAGCTGTATATGTTTATAAACTCTCCTGGGGGCTGGGTAGTACCTGGGCTCGCCCTTTATGATACTATGCAATATGTGCGACCAGATATCCATACAGTATGCATAGGATTAGCCGCTTCAATGTCATCTGTTGTCCTGGTCGGAGGAGAAGTTAACAAACGTATAGCATTCCCTCGCGCTTGGCGCCAATGAGGTTTTTATTTGAGAGAAAAAAGAAGACTATGCCTTCGCCATATGAATACTAAGTAATAATAGCATGGCACTTCGAATTCGATATGAGAAATTTTTGTATTGTTTTTTTTTTTCAAAACATTAGATTCTGTATCGAGAGAGTAGTATGAGATAAGGGGTACTTCCGATTTTCTCTTATCTATCGGGAGTTCAGTTCAGCGTCACAAACTTTTTTGTTTTCATGCCAGAGAGTTCTTAACAATATTTATGTTATGAAAGAGTACGAAAAAAAAAAATATTTTTTTCCTTATTTGATCGGATTAAAAAGAAACTTTGGGATTGCTGAATCACAAACAAAAAAAAAAAGAAAAAATAAACATATAAAGCAACGGAGCCATCATAGTATTTTTGAACTACTCCGAAAGGAAGGATGGCAATTTGATTATTTACCCATCTGAGTCTGATAGATTCTATTTTTCTCTTTCTTCAATAGAAAGGAGAGGGGTCAATTTTCTTGTAGAGCCGTATGCACAAAAGATGCCTGTACGGTTGTTCAATTCTATCTTTTTTCTAGTCTTTATCTTTCTTTTCTCTTTGCTTTATCATACGAGATAGGAGAAGCTTTTATTTTGTTATATCATCAGGGTAATGATGCATGAACCTTTTAGTGGTTTTTATATGGCACAAGTAGGCGAATTTGTCGTGGAAGCGGGAGAAATGCTGAAACTGCGTGGAATCCTCGCAAGGATTTATGAAAAAAAAACGGGCAAACCCTTCTGGGTTATATCCGAAGATATGGAAAGAGATGTTTTTATGTCAGCAACAGAAGCCCTAAATTATGGAATTGTTGATTATGTAGCGGTTGACGGAAGAAAAAAGGCAAATAAAATGTACACAAATTACGCAAAGCTGTTGTGATTTGCGATTTTATCTTCGAATTGAATATTCAATTAAATAGAAGTAATTCACCATCATTTGGTTAGGATCAATCTAAACCAACCTATCATATTATGTATACGATTCAACATGCCAACTATTAAACAACTTATTAGAAATACAAGACAGCCAATCAGAAATGTCACAAAATCCCCCGCTCTTCGGGGGTGCCCTCAGCGTCGAGGAACATGTACTAGGGTGTATGTGCGACTCGTTTAGATCATGAGCTGGCACAAAAGCAAGAAAACGACTTTTACAGTATCAATGATCAGTACCGGTGAATGGGATAGGATGGAAAAAGGAACTCCATCCATTATTCAAAAAAAAACTCTACCATATCCCCCTATTGTGTATGAAGTTTATGGTTTCCGTTGGTGTAAATCCAATCAACTTAATTTAAGATGATAAGAAATTCTCCATTGGTAACAAATGGTTATCCATTAAGCGGAGGAAATCTTATTTAAAAAGCAGAAAACATAAAGATTAGGTAGGCCCCCAATCTGGCAAGAACGGACTAAGAGGGTCAGCTACCCAGCAAACTTTCCTAATTAAATACCGTTACTGTATAGGTAGATCTGATTGTGAAAGACCTATTACTGGATAATTCATGGGTAGAGCCAAAGCGTGTGAACTATACAAGTTCCCAATAACATCAATTAGTTGATTAAATATTTAGTTGATTAAATATTAAATTAAAGTATAAAGTAAAGGCTCCGGTGTATAGAGAAGACCTCACCGTTTAAGAAGTAACCATAGAAACGAAGGAACCCACTATTTCTTTTTTTATTTCTTTTATTTACTATATTTTTGATACCTAGGAAAATACAATTTCTTATTTCTGTCTTATTTCGCAGTGAAATACCTAAAAAAAATAAAAAATCGTGGTCGGGAAGGTTAGAGTAGCCAAAGCCATTGGAATTTTGATTTTATACATTGGAAAAATCCGTTTTGTTATTAATAGACTAGGAAGGGGAAAAGAATAACTGAAAGAAAGGCAATCAATTAGTTATTCGTCAAAGTTTCATTTATTCAATGACCAGAATTAAACGGGGATATATAGCTCGGAGACGTAGAACAAAAATTCGTTTATTTGCATCAAGCTTTCGAGCGGCTCATTCAAGGCTTACTAGAACTATTACTCAACAGAAAATAAGAGCTTTAGTTTCAGCTCATCGGGATAGGGATAGGAAAAAGAGAGATTTTCGTCGTTTGTGGATCACTAGGATAAACGCAGTAATTCGCGAAAGGGGAGTATCCTATAGTTATAGTAGATTAATACACGATCTGTACAAGAGACAGTTGCTTCTTAACCGTAAAATACTTGCACAAATAGCTATATTAAATAGGAATTGTCTTTATATGATTTCGAACGAAATCATAAATCATAAAGGAAGTAGATTGGAAAGAATCCAACAGAATAATTTAAATTGAGTTACCCGGAGAATGAACTCCGGGAAGGTAGAGTAGAAATTAGTATGAGAAAATATGCTAAAGTAGTCAAAATGAATGAACACGTTCAATTCAATAAAAACAGATTTCTTTTTTTCCGATTCGTTTTTTTCTTACGACACGATACTCAAATCTAGATTCACTCAAATCTAGATTCTTGTAATTATGATTCAAGTGAAGAAAAAGTAAGCCTATTTATTTCGGGCTTTAAAACCTGTAGTTCTAGCGGTCGACTCGGTTCTTTCAAATTGTTTTTCATTATTGAGAAAAGGTAACAAAGATAAAATACGAGCTTGTTTTATAGCAAGAGTAATTAATCGTTGTTGTTTCAAGGTCAATCTATTCACACGTCTTGATAATATTTTTCCTTGTTCACTAATAAATCGACTAATTAAACTCATGTTTCTATAATCAATTCGATCCCCCGATTGAATCGGGGGCAAACGCCTACGAAAAGATCGCTTGAATTTAAGAAAAGGTCGCTTGGATTTATCCATGGTTTGTTTGTTTAATTTATTCCTTATCCCTAAAATCCTATTTCTTCATTCTAATTCATTTTAAATCCACCCAAAATAGGATTTTTAAAAAATAGGATTTGTTTATTTTCTATTTAAATATGTTATATATAATTATGTTATATATAATGATAATGTCATTTTTTCCCCTTCCTTGAA